GGGTAAAGTAACCTTGTACTGATTGTTCTCTAAATGTAAGTTTTCTTCTTCCGCATGTAGAAAAGGAATAAATAAATCAATTAAATTCCGGGAGGCTTCATGAAGTGCTTCTTTAGGAGTTAAACTTCCATTTGTCCATATTTCGAGAAAAAGTATCTCTTGTTTTTCATTTCCATTCCCATAAGAATGAATACTATGATTCGCATTTCGAACAGGCATGAATACAGCATCTATAGGATAACTTCCATCTTGAAAGTTTTTTGGTGTTTTTATATGATATCCGCGATTCCTCTCGATTTGTAATCCAATACACAAATTAATTGGTTCCGTTAGACTAGCTATATACTGTGTGTTCTCAACGATTTCTACAGAAGTTGGTAAGATGATGTCTTGAGCAGTTACACATCCAGGACCCTTGACACAAATAGACGCGTTGCGAGTTCCATACAGATTACTTCTCAATACAATTTCTTTCAAATTCATTAAAATTTCATGTACTGATTCTTGAATACCTACTATGGTAGAATATTCATGTGGTATTTTTTCAAATTTTGCACGGGTGATACATGTTCCTTCTATTTCCCCAAGCAAAGCTCTTCGCATCGCAATGCCTATTGTATCGGCTTGCCCTTTCATAAGTGGAGACAGAATAAAGCGTCCATAATAAAGACGCTTACTGTCTGCTCTTGATTCAACACACTTCCACTGTAGTGTCCGAGTAGATACTCTTACTTTCTCTCGAACCATAATAATATTATTGGATCAGATCATTGAATCGTTTATTTCTCTTGAAATCTCTTTCATTTTTATTTCTACACACGTCTTTTTTTAGGAGGTCTACAGCCATTATGTGGCATAGGGGTTACATCACGTACGAAACTTAATAGTATACCACTTCTACGAATAGCTCGTAATGCTGCATCTCTTCCGAGACCAGGACCTTTTATCATGACTTCTGCTCGTTGCATACCTTGATCTACTACTGTCCGAATAGCATTTCCTGCTGCGGTTTGAGCAGCAAATGGCGTCCCCCTTCTTGTACCATTGAATCCACAAGTACCGGCGGAGGACCAAGAAATTACCCGACCCCGTACATCTGTAACAGTCACAATGGTATTGTTGAAACTTGCTTGAACATGAATAACTCCCTTTGGTATTCTACGTGTACTTTTACGTGAACCACTACGGGCATTCCTACGTGAACCAGTTCTTGGTATAGATTTTGCCATACTTTATCATCTCATAAATAGAAATTCGAGATATATGGATATATCCATTTCATGTCAAAGCAGATCCTATTTTTTTCATTGGGTCCTTTACGTTAGAGAGCCCCTTTTCAAAAGATTATCCTTGTCTTTGTTTATGTCTTGGATTAGAACAAATTACTATAATTCGTCCCCTCCTACGGACCAGTCGACATTTTTCACAAATTTTACGAATGGAGGCCCTTATTTTCATAGTTGTCGTTCCTTAACTTAATTCTGACTCTATTTATTGGAAGAAAATAAGTTTCTTGAAATGTTGAACCTCAAATTGTATCCCCATGAAGGGAATGCTGAAGTTGAAAAAACCACCTAATCATTCGAATCCTTGTTGTGGCATCTATAAATTATACGCCCTCTGGTTGAATCTGAATCATAACGACTTACTTCAATTTTGCCCCTCTCCCCCCCTAGTATACGTATAAAACTCCGTCGGATCCTTCATGAAACGTAACCTAGAATTAAATCTTCATTATCGAAAAACCCCGAGCATACATACCATTGAGAAGGAGAAGTAATTCATTAATTAATAAACCTTCATGAATCCATTTTTTGCTTCTTTCTTTCTAGGTAAAAGCCCTAGAAGTATCACCTAATGTAGTAGGAATGATATCAACTAACCCACCCTTTTTTTCTTTTGACAAATAGGAGATTCCGGATCTAATTCGGATATTAGAAAGATTACCATATATAACACAAAATTTCTCCACCGATTCCTTCTAGTCGAGCCTCTCGGTCTGTCATTATACCTCGAGAAGTAGAAAGAATTACAATCCCCATCCCTCCTAAAATTCTAGGAATTCGTTGATAGTTCGAATAGATTCGTAGGCCAGGCCTACTGATACGTTTTAAATTTAAAATAGTTCGATAGGGTCCTTTCTTATTCCTTCTATGTCGTAGGGTTAAAACCAAAAAATATTTGTTGTTTTCCTGATGCTTCCTCACGTTTTCGATAAAACCTTCTCTTAAAAGTATTTTAACAATGTTTTCCGTGATGTTAGTGGATGCTATTTGAACCGTCCCTTTTCTATTCATGTCAGCATTTCGTATAGAGGTTATTATGTCAGCAATAGTGTCCCTACCCATGATAAACTCAAATTTGGGTTGCCTCCCATTTTTGATATAATCAACATGCTATTTTTTATTTCTTTTTAAATATTTATATTTAATTTATTAAATAAAGGGATATGCGTCAGATATAATCTAATCCACTAATTTATCTATTTCATCCAAATACTATGTATAATAAAACTATATTACGTAGGATCTCATCTTATAATACCTCAGGTGCTAATGAAACTATTTTAGTGAAATTTAACTGTCTCAATTCTCGGGCAATCGCACCAAAAACTCGAGTTCCTTTTGGATTTCCTTCTTGATCAATCACAACTGCAGCATTATCATCGTATCGTATTATGATACCGTTGTCACGTTTAAGTTCTTTACAAGTACGTACAATTACAGCTCTGATCACTTCTGATCTTTCTAGAGGTGTGTTTGGTAATGCTTCCTTTATCACAGCAACAATAATGTCACCGATATGAGCATATCGGCGATCACTAGCTCCTATGATTCTAATACACATTAATTCTCGGGCCCCGCTGTTATCCGCTACATTCAAATGGCTTTGAGATTGAATCATATCATTTTTTAATCTGTTCTTTTAATGTTAATGCAAAGGGCGAAGTAAAAAAAAAAAAGAAATATTGTTTGTCAAAAAGAAACCTGCAATTGTTTTTTTATCCCCAAGACTTCTTTCCTTTGGTTATACCTTCCTATCCCGAAATAATAAATTGAGTTCGTATAGGCATTTTGGACGCCGCTATTGAAATAGCCTTTCGGGCTATATTTTCTGCTACTCCGCCCATTTCATAAAGTATTCTACCTGGTTTAACGACAGCTACCCAATATTCGGGAGATCCTTTACCCGAACCCATACGTGTTTCCGTAGGTCTTACCGTAACTGGTTTGTCTGGAAATATACGTACCCATATTTTTCCACCACGGCGCACATTTCTTGTCATTGCTCGTCGCCCTGCTTCTATTTGTCTAGATGTGATCCAAGCGGGTTCAAGTGCCTGAAGAGCATATTTACCGAAACAAATACGATTACCTCGATAAGATATTCCTCTCATTCTTCCTCTATGTTGTTTACGAAATCTGGTTCTTTTGGGGTTATAGTTGATGGTTCTTTCTCAATTCCATCTCTACTACAGAACCGGACATGAGAGTTTCTTATCATCCGGCTCCTCGCGAATGAAAGGATTCGAATTTTTTAATTTTATGAAAATATACTGAATCATGGATTCTTTGAGATTTCATCTAATCTATTAGAAATTTCTATATCTTCTTTGGATATATACTTATCCATGTATTTTTTTTTTCTAGATAATTATTTCTATTTCTCGATAATGAGATAATGTCGTTTTTTTTTATTTTTTTTTATAACGAATCTTTATTTTGTTTTTCTTTTGATCTTTATTTTGTTTTGCCTTTGATTAGATTATCATATTGGATCGAACAAGATTGAGTAATGGAAAAGAAAATGGAGTAATCTAATAAAAACCTTCGCGGGCGAATATTTACTCTTTCAACATCTATTTTAGTTGTAGGATTAGCTCATGACTTTTCGGAAGAAATGAATTGGTCCCTGGTTCGTTCCGCCATCCCACCTAATGAATTATTAGGATTCATTTTTCAATAGAATCTTACGTATTCATAGGTTCCATCGTTCCCATCGTTTCGCAATTAATGGTTAGGTTTGAATTCTACAATGGAGCCCCTCATGAAATTTGTTCTTGAGTCAATCTTCTCAGTCTTTATTGGCTCGAGGCTCTTGATTTTTTTCTATGAATAGATTCATATAGTTAGAATAGATTCATATAGTTATTCATTTATGGATGAATCATTATTGATGCTTTATTACACTGCCTTTTATGGGATGACTCATAAACCTTACATATATTGGAATCCTATATCATTGATGTTCTTTTTCTTTCTTTCTCTCAATCTTCCTTTTATCTGCATACTTTTTTTATATCATAATCAGATTGATTTTTCTTTTGTTTATGCAAGAAAGATTTCAGTTGCTACAATGATATGACCAATATATCATATCTTGACTGCTTTTTTGTATCCAGATAATGTGAAACGATGAGTTGGTTATTAGTTCTATAGTTATTAGTTCACAGTAGGGATCTGTCCATTTTTTTTTTGAATTCTATCCTATAAAAAAAAACCAACGAGTCACACACTAAGCATAGCAATTATATGACATCATCAATCAAATTTTTATTCAACCCTATAGAATTGCTTATTTTTTTTTTTTATTTAAGAGAAAAAGCATGAAAAGAAAAAGTTTGTTTTTTTTTATTCTATTTTTTTTTATCAATGGATATACTGTAAAGAGTAAAGACAAGGAAAGTATTCTTATTCCCCAAATATCCAAATTTTGATGCCTAATACTCCATAGATCGTTCGGACTCCATAGGAACAATAATCAATTTTAGCTCGAATGGTTTGTAGAGGAACTCTACCTTCTCTGATCCATTCGACACGTGCAATTTCTTTTCCGTCGATGCGACCTGCAATTTGTACTTGAATTCCTTTTGTATCTGCCTGTTCGGTTAATTCAATAGCCTTTTTTATTGCTTTGCGAAATGAAACTCTATTCTTTAATTGTCCGGCTATAAATTCTGCAAGAATATTAGGGTGTCCATAAGGGTTTGTAATTCTTGT